TTAAATTAATATTTTTTAATATTTAAATATTCAACTTGAATAGAAAATCTAATTGAATAGAAAATCTAATTGAATAATTTTAATGGTAAGGTAATTTAATTAAATGGATTAAATAGAATAAGAATAGAATTTAATAGTAATAGAATTTTCTAATTTATAATTAGAATTTCTAATCGGAAAATAATAATAATAAATAAACAGAGAGCTCTTGTTCTTATTCGAAACGCCTCGTGATCTTTAACCAATTCTGCGCTTCAATATAATTACCAGGAGTAAGCGCTATAGCCTGTTTCCAATACTCAGCGGCTTGATCGAACCAAGCCTCCGCTATTTCAGAATCCCCCTGTCGAATGGCCTGTTCTCCCCGGTCGGAATAGGCGGGTCAATTCCTTCCCTTAGAACCGTACTTGAGAGTTTCCTACCTCATACGGCTCGGCAGTCAATTCTTTTGGTGTCCCATTTTTTTCCCCTACCATATATCCAATTGAATGAGATTTCTCATAGATCTATCGATTTGTCTCGGGTTAACCAAAAGAGGTTAATTACATAAGTTTCAAACTTTAATTTGGATTAAATTAATAATAAGTTTTATCTTTTCTCCCACCTTCAGAAAAAGAAACAGAAAAATAAAGTATAGGCGTTTCGGGACTATCTTTTTCTGAAAGGTAACTATCTCGGTTTCATATCATATAGAAATTTATATAGAATCCTTGAAAAAGACTTCTTCCTCATAAAAAAGACTTACTGTCTTTGGGATCTGATGCTACACCGCTGCTCAATAACTTAGGGGATCGGCTCTATTACATAAGTTGATTCCTAATTTTTATCTCATATCATGACATAAATAAGCAGTTCTTATTTATTGTATCGGCCCAAAACCTCGCTAATTGATCTTTACGGTGCTTCCTCTATCAATTAGATCCTTTATCCATAGAATAAAGTATCTAGGCATATATATTTCTTCATATTTCGACTTCTATGAAGTTTCTTTTTTTGTTACAGCTGATAAAAATCGTTTTTTGGACGATGCAATATGTAGAAAGCCTATTTTTTTTTTCTAGTATTTTATTTACTAGTTACTAGCGTATTTATTTACTAGCGTATTTGCTTTTTCTTTCCTTTTTTTATTTCTATAGTGGAGATAGTCGCACGTAATGACAGATCACAGCCATATTATTAAAAGCTTGTGGTAAGAACGGGTTTCGTTCTAGTGCTCGAAAATAATATTCTAAAGCTTTTGTATGTTCTCCGTTACTTGTGTGGATAAGGCCTATGTTATAGAGTATATAACTTCGATCATAGGGATCAATTTCTAGTCGCATAGCTTCATAATAATTCTGTAAGGCTTCCGCATAATTTCCTTCGGATTGAGCCGACATCCGTTACGGTCGTCATTCGATTCAAAGAATTCTCCGTTCCAAAACCGTACGTGAGATTTTCACCTCATACGGCTCCTCCTTTATGTGCATAATGAGAATAATCCATGGAATTAAAAAAAAGGTCGAAATCTTGTCATTATGGACTGAGCGGGGCTAATGTTTTTACAAGAAATCTCTAGCCAACCCTCTTGCAAAAGATCTTTTCTTAACATCAAGCGTGTTCGTACTAGATAAAAAAGTAAACTCCAACAATTTCTTTGTTCTCAACGCTCCTTAATTTCCAGGAATTAGTCACTTCAACAATCTTCGATGGTTATATGGGTATCCAAAGTACGAACAAGATGGATGTTTGTTGTCCCAACCATTTCTCTTAGTTCCGATCCCGATAAGGAAAGGGAATCCTTTCTAACAAAGTTTTCGTGTTGTTGATTCCTAGGTGTAGTGCTTCTTCCTCTATGCCGCCTATTGGTACTAGTGTAGTAGGGTTGACCCACAATACAGACCCATAGGTGTAACCTTTCGCTCAATACTCGAATCAACAATTGAAGCATCTGAGGTTGCATTAATCGGGGATACACGACAGAAGGAATTGCTTTATTTATAAACTTCACCTTCAACAAGCGTAGATTTCTTTTTTTTTTCAATAGTCTTTTTTTTTTCTATTCTGAATCATGTGTCTTTTTCCTAAGACTGAGAGCGGTAAAGTAAATAAAGTAAAGTAAAAAAAAAATATAAATAGAAATATTAAATATATATAATAATAATCAAATCGCACCATCTCTGTAATAAGTAAATGCCTCTTTTTCTCCTGAAGTTGTCGGAATTATTCGTAATAAGATATTGGCTACGATCGAAAAGGTCTTATCAATAAAATTTCCATTTATCCGCGATCTAGGCATAGGTAGCAATCCATTCTATAACTCTTTTCATTACCCCTTCGTGAGAAAAAAAAAGGATCTCACAAACAGAGGAAGTGTACAGTACGAAATAACATAAAAGCAGACCCATTCCATTAAAAAAAGCTATAGCCCCTCTACTTTACTTCAATTTTTTTTTTGCAGGAATCAAGAAAAAAAAGAAATATTTGAATCCTATTTGATTTCATCCAAATTTATTAGTAT